GTTCATAATGTATTTCATGAATCTAAGTGGAATAAGCAAAGTGGATTCCTTGTTGGTTAGTCGAGTTCCAATGAAAACCACACAATTGAAGGAAATGTCCGAATTTGCTATTTAGAAAATCAATAAACTAAGGTTTTGTCGTTCTAGATATCGGATTCAACGGAAACAATTACAGCAGTAGGGGGGGGGGGSRRRYCNAAATCAAAAAACAAGTCGAGCAAAATTATACAAAGTTATATATAAGTTGCTACCCCCCCCCTTAGTCTTTCTTTAATTGAATTTCGTTTGATTAGACGGAAGTTACTTAAAAACTTCCGCTTTCTTTAAAAGATTCTGAACAGTTCCTGTGGGTTGAGCACCTTTTTCAAGGAAATATAGAATAAGAGGAACGTTTAAATAAGTTTGATTCTTCATTGGATCATAAAACCCCACTTTTCTAAGATCTTTTCCTTCTCTTCGGGATCGAACATCAATTGCAACGATTCGATAGACGGCTCATTGGGATAAATGTAGATGACCAACACCCCCCCTAGAACCGTATAGGAAGTTTTCTCCTCGTACGGCTCGAGAAAAATGATTTGCTTCGAAGTTTTGTCTATGTATGCAATTCTAATAAATTAAATGACAAACGGGCCTAGAAAATCAATTAGACTCTGATTTCAGTCTTTTTTCCTTCCTGAAAATGAAAAAGAAACCATTCGTACTCATAACTCAAGTTGGATAACTCTCAAATAGCTCAAAGGAAAAATCTTTAGTCACTTTCATTTATTGAGTGGTCTTTAACCCCTTTTGTTTTGTTTGTCTTTTGTCTCGTTTCAAATTCTATTTGGATTCTTTAGTCTGATCCAATTAGTGAGACTATCGAGACAATTAAAAAGGTCTTTCCTTGTTCTTAGATCCTTTATCCTTATTTTAAATCATTGGGTTTAGACATTACTTCGGTGCTTCTTAATCCTTTCAAAGTGGCAGCAACATACCCCTTTTTTGTTTTGATTTCTTTCTATCAAAGAATCCTACGGACAGTTGATTCACGTGTGATACACTTTGAATCGAAAAAGTTTGCTAAATTCTAACAAGTCTTGCTTTTGAATTGGAAACTTGCTCGAATTGGATCCTTTCGATTTCTATATATGGAAGATACGTTTACGAAGTTGTTCCGATTAATTGGCATTAACCCTAGATCCTTGCCCCCGAGAAATGAATTAATCCTTTCTACTCGAGCTTCATCGTGGACTATTTACAACCCAACAAAAAATCGAGTGTAACAGAACAAACAATGTCGAGCCAAGAGCACTCTCATCCTTAGATAAATCGAAAATGGTGGATGGAAAAATCCACAATGGATCGTGTCCTTCAAGTCGCACGTTGCTTTCTACCACATCGTTTCAAACGAAGTTTTAACATAATATTCCTCTAATTTGGAACCGGTATGGAGTTGATTCAATTATGGAATCATGAATAGTCATTGGTTCAGTTGTACATAGACATCGTAATCTAGGCTTTTTCTTCTATATATGATAATATGATATGAAACGATTTTTCTGAAAAAGTCTTAGCAAGACAGCATCTTTCACATACATAAATAATATATAGATAATATAGATAATAGCAAGAAATCGAAATATATAAACGAATAACTCTTTTAATCTGCATCTTCAAGTGACTCAACAGGATAGATTAAACGATTTCCTACTTTTTGAGTACCAAATAAAGATTCCACTTACAAGCAATCATTAAAAATATTTAATAAAAATAGTTCTAATTGAAATTGAAAAAGTTTCCTATTTAGACATCATTATTTAATTTGATTATTTAATTTGAAGAAAATTGGACAATAAGCATGACGTTTGATCTTCATAGGAAGATAAGTCTTTCTTTTTGAATTGACTCATCATTTTTAAATAGATAAAAGAAAAGAAAAACGAAATCCAATTTTTTTTCATGAGATGGATAAAAAAATGATCTAAGTTCAGATTTGAATCTTTATTCTTTTCGTCTGATTACGAAAATAAAATTACGAAAATCAAAAAAATAAGGAGGGTTTTTCGTATTTATCAGATAGACTGAAGAGTTGTCACTGTTATAGATATTCTATAATATAGAATTTAAATAATTTAAGGTATCAAAAATCTTTTTCACAAAAACCGAAAAATTATTGTCATTGAAATAGAACGATACATACCGTATAAGCGAAATATTTCCTCATTTTATATATTTTAGATGATATATATTTATAGATTTTGTTTAACATGGGATTTTAACATGGGATTAAGTAATATTTCACAATAATCGACTCTTATCATAAAGTGAATAAAAGGGTGATAGGGGAAATCACCCCTGCCTCAATTGTTCTGTAGATTTCCAATTTTTACTTAGAACCAAACACGAAATACCTAAATAAAATGAGATTCAAAGAAAATATATCGGCTCCATAACATATTTCTATATGATATGTAACTTGATCATTTGTTAATGAGATTCGAACAGACACAGATATTAA